TATAGTCCGTATACTATTATTTCAATTTCCTGAATGGTCTGAGGATTTAAAGGATTGGAATAGAGAAATGCATATTAAATGTACCTATAATGGCGTTCAATTATCAGAAAAAGAATTTCCAAAAAACTGGTTAACAGACGGTATTCAGATCAAGATCCTATTTCCTTTTAGTCTTAAACCTTGGCACAGATCTAAACTACAAGCCCCTTATAATGATCCAATGAAAAAGAAGGATCAAAAAAATGATTTTTGCTTTTTAACAGTTTTTGGAATGGAAACTGAACTACCTTTTGGTTCTCCCAGAAAAAAACTTTCATTTTTTGAACCCATTTTTAAAGAACTAAAAAAAAAATTAAAAAAATTGAAAAAGAAATGTTTTATAATTCTAAGAATTTTAAAAGAACAAAAAAAGTTGTTTCTAAATGTCTCAAAAGAAACAAAAAAATGGATCATTAAAAGCATTCTGTTTATAAAAGAAATAATAAAAGAACTCTCAAAAATAAACCCAATTATATTATTTGGATTTGGATTGAGAGAAATAGAAGTATATGAATTGAGTGAAACGAAAAAAGATTCGATAATTGGTAATGGGATGATTCATGAATCGTCGATTCAAATTATATCTCAGGGTTGGACAAATTATTCATTAACAGAAAAAAAAATGCAAGATCTAACTGATAGAACAAATACAATAATAAATCAAATAGAAAAAATTACAAAAGAAAATAAAAAAGGAACTCCAGATATAAATTTTAGTTCTAACAAAATAAGTTATGATAATAAAGTATCAGAATCACAAAAAAATATTTGGCAGATATTAAAAAGACAAAATGTTAGATTAATCCGTAAGTCACATTATTTTATAAAATATTTCATTGAAAGGATATACATAGATATCTTTCTATGTATCATTAATATTCCTAGCATCAATACACAACTTTTTCTTGAATCAACAAAAAAAATTATTAATAAATACATTAACGATAATGAAGCAAATCACGAAAGAATTGATAAAACAAATCAAAGTGTAATTCCCTTTATTTCGACTATAAAAAAGTCACTTACTAATATTAGTAACAAGAATTCAAAGACTTTTTGCGACTTATCTTACTTTTCACAAGCATATGTATTTTATAAATTATCACAAACTCAACTTATTAACTTATATAAGTTAAAATCTGTATTTCAATATAACGGAATGTCCCTTTTTCTTAAAAATGAAATAAAGGATTTTTTTGTTGTAACACAAGAACTATTTCATTCCGAATTAAGACATAAGAATCTTCGCAATTATGGAATGAATCAATGGACAAATTGGTTAAGGAGTCAGTATCAATGTGATGTATCTCATATTAAATGGTCTAGATTAGTACCACAAAAATGGCGAAATATATTCAATCAACACTGTATGGCTCAAAATAAAGATTTATGTGATTTATATGAAAAGGATCGATTAATTAACTACGAAAAAAATTTCGAAACAGATTCATTACTGAATCAAAAAGATAATTTTAAAAAACAATATAGATATGATATTTTAGCATATAAATCTATTAATTATGAAGATAAGAAGGACTCTTATATTTATGGATCACCATTACAAGTAAAAAATAACCAAGATATTTTTTATAATTACAACACACATACACAAAAATCATTTAATATGCCGGAAGGTATTCCTATTATCCCTTATCTAGTAGAAGATGATATTAGAGATATGGAGATAAATCCGGATAGAAAATATTTTGATTGGAGAATTTTCCATTTTTGTCTTAAAAATAAGGTTGATATTGACGCCTGGATCGATATTGATACTGACACTAACAGTAATAAATATACTAAGACTAGGGTTAATAAGTATCAAATAATTGATAAAATCAATAAGAGGGGTCTTTTTTATCTCACGATTCAGCAAGATCAAGAAATCAACCTATCCAATCAAAAAACCCTTTTTGATTGGATGGGGATGAATGAAGAAATACTAAGTTGTCCCATATCAAATATGGAATTTTGGTTCTTCCCAGAATTGGGGATACTTTATAATACGTATAAAATTAAACCGTGGGTTATACCAATTAAATTACTAGTTTTAAATTCTAATATAAATGAAAATGATAGTAAAAACAAAAGCATCGCCGGAAATAAAAAAAGGGATCCTTTTATATCAATATCGGAGAATTCAAAAAAATCTTTTGAATTAGAAAACCGAAATCAAGGGGAAAAAGAATACGCGGTCCAAGCAGATTTTAAATCAGCTCTTTCAAACCAAGAAAAAGATGTTGAAGAAGATTATACGGGATCGTACATGAAAAAAAATAGAAATAAAAAGCAATACAAGATCAATACAAAAGCGGAGTTTGATTTCTTCCTAAAAAGGTATTTGCATTTTCAATTGAGATGGGATGATTCTTTAAATAAAAAAATAAGCAATAACATCAAAGTATATTGTCTCCTGCTTAGACTGATAAATCCAAGAGAAATTACTATATCCTCTATTCAAAGAGGCGAAATGAGTCCGGATATTCTGATGATTCAGAAAGATTTAACTCTTACAGAATTGATTAAAAGGGGAATTTTGATTATTGAACCAATTCGTCTATCTATAAAAAATGATGGAAAATTTATTATCTATCAAACCATCGGTATTTCATTAGTTCATAAAAGCAAACACCAAATTAATCAAAGATACCGAGAAAAAAAACATGCCGATAAGAATTCTGATGAAGCCATTACAAAACATCAAAAGATGACTGGAAATAGAGATAAAAATCATTATGATTTGTTTGTTCCTGAAAATATTTTATCACCTAGACGTCGTAGAGAATTGAGAATTCTAATTTGTTTCAATTCTGAGAATAGACATAGAAATGCAGCATTTTGTAATGGGAATAAGGTAAACAGTCAAGTTTTGGATAAAAGCAAAAACTATAAAAAAAAACTTATTAAATTTAAGTTATTTCTTTGGCCCAATTATCGATTAGAAGATTTGGCTTGTATGAATCGTTATTGGTTTAATACCAATAATGGCAGTCGTTTCAGTATGGTAAGGGTACATATGTATCCGCGATTTAAAATGCATTAATAGTACATTTTTGCTATATTTCCCATACTATATCTGATCTATGACGACAAAGAGATGCACACACGCATTGTCTTACATTCCATCGTTCCATTCTGATACACGATACTAATTCAATGACATATCAATTTGATCTAGAAATGAATCAACAAAATATTATTATTTTAGGTCTAAATTTTTATCTTTTGTGAGTGCAGAAAACAACCATCCTTTATGTATACCCTTTTCAAATCCAAATAAATAAAAATTTAATTTTATTAAAAAAAATTATAAATTAATAACAAAATTAATATTTTTGTATATACAAAATAAAAATGAGAGGCATTATTATTACTGATCAATAAAGATATCTATCAATAAAAATTTCTTAAAATAAAAAGAGGGGGGCGAGAAGATTTCATTTTATGGTAAAAAATCCATTCATCTCAGTTATTTCACAAGAAGAAAAAGACGAAAACAGAGGATCCACTGAATTTCAAATAGTTAGTTTCACCAATAGGATACGAAGACTTACTTCACATTTAGAATTACACAAAAAAGACTATTTATCTCAGAGAGGTTTACGTAAAATTCTGGGAAAACGCCAACGACTGCTGTCTTATTTGTCAAAGAAAAATAGAATATGTTATAAAGAATTAATTAATCGGTTGGATATTCGGGAGTCAAAAACCCGTTAATTTGAAGAGGCATTTTAAATTATTTGATTTATTAGATCTTGAATTTTAATGAACTTTTTTTCGTTTTCAGCAATTCATGAAAGAATGCATCGAGGAAAAACCGATGAATATACCAGCTACAAGAAAAGACCTCATGATAGTCAATATGGGCCCCCACCACCCATCAATGCATGGTGTTCTTAGACTCATCATTACTCTAGATGGTGAAGATGTTATTGATTGTGAACCAATATTGGGTTATTTACACCGAGGGATGGAAAAAATTGCGGAAAACCGAACAATTATACAATATTTGCCTTATGTAACACGTTGGGATTATTTAGCTACTATGTTCACAGAAGCAATAACTGTAAATGGACCGGAACAGTTGGGAAATATTCAAGTACCTAAAAGAGCTAGCTATATCAGAATAATTATGTTGGAGTTGAGTCGTATAGCTTCTCATCTGTTATGGCTTGGTCCTTTTATGGCGGATATTGGTGCACAAACTCCCTTTTTCTATATTTTCAGAGAAAGAGAATTAGTATATGATCTATTCGAAGCTGCCACCGGTATGAGAATGATGCATAATTATTTTCGTATCGGAGGAGTAGCGGCCGATCTACCTCATGGTTGGATAGATAAATGTTTGGATTTCTGCGATTATTTTTTAACAAGAGTTGCTGAATATCAAAAACTTATTACACGAAATCCTATTTTTTTAGAACGAGTCGAGGGAGTAGGCATTATTGGTAGAGAGGAAGTAATAAATTGGGGTTTATCGGGACCAATGCTGCGAGCTTCCGGAATACAATGGGATCTTCGTAAAGTTGATCATTATGAATGTTACGACGAATTTGATTGGGAGGTACAGTGGCAAAAAGAAGGAGATTCATTGGCTCGTTATCTAGTCCGAATTGGTGAAATGATAGAATCTATAAAAATTATTCAACAGGCTCTGGAAGGAATTCCAGGGGGACCCTATGAGAATTTAGAAATACGATACTTTGATAGAGAAAGGAATCCGGAATGGAATGATTTTGAATATAGATTTATTAGTAAAAAGCCTTCTCCTACATTTGAATTGCCGAAACAAGAACTTTATGTGAGAGTCGAAGCCCCAAAGGGAGAGCTGGGAATTTTTCTGATAGGGGATCAGAGTGGTTTTCCTTGGAGATGGAAAATCCGCCCCCCGGGTTTTATCAATTTGCAAATTCTTCCTCAGTTAGTTAAAAGAATGAAATTGGCTGATATTATGACGATACTAGGTAGTATAGATATCATTATGGGAGAAGTTGATCGTTGAAATGATAATTGATACACCAGAAGTACAAGATATTGATTCTTTTTCTAGATTAGAGTTTTTAAAAGAGGTTTATGGAATTATATGGGTGCTTATTCCTATTTTGACTCTTGTATTGGGAATCACAATAGGCGTACTGGTAATTGTATGGTTAGAAAGAGAAATATCCGCAGGGATACAACAACGTATTGGACCTGAATACGCCGGCCCTTTTGGAATTCTTCAAGCTCTAGCAGATGGGGCAAAACTAGTTTTCAAAGAAAATCTTCTTCCATCTAGGGGGGATACCCGTTTATTCAGTATCGGGCCATCCATAGCAGTCATATCAATTTTAGTAAGCTATTCAGTAGCTCCTTTTGGCTATCACCTTGTTTTAGCGGATCTCAATATCGGTGTTTTTTTATGGATTGCCATTTCTAGTATTGCTCCAATTGGACTTCTTATGTCAGGATACGGGTCAAATAATAAATATTCCTTTTTAGGTGGTCTACGAGCTGCTGCTCAATCGATTAGTTATGAAATACCATTAACTTTATGTGTGTTATCAATATCTCTACGTGCGATTCGTTGATACATAGACATAAACTTTTCTTTATTCCTTCCTTTCAAATCAAAGAAAGGGTTGGAATGAATTAAGTAGATATCTTCATTTTTTTTATTCATTATTCGGGTTGATGAACTAAATCAAATAGTTATATGAGTGAAAGAAAACAGCTTATATATAAATTCGCAGTAAAAAGATTGAGTCTCATTTTCTATGTATAAGAGTTAGAGAGTTAAGCGGAAATAAACATAAACAGAAGCGACCGTTTCCCCCAAGATTGGTTGATTAGTCATCCTGACTTGAAGCGGGCTCAAAAGATCAACCGTATTGAGTTTTCACTATCATTTGTATGTATTACCACAGGGGGGGGGTTGAACAAAAACGAGTGGGTGGTTAGAAACACCAAGATATGTAAAGGATTAGTAATAGAGATTATGTAAATTCTCCAAAAGGACATTTTTACATAATATACAAACAAAGAATACTCATTGGGGCTTTAAGTTGGTAGAAATGATCAGGCAATACTCCCCACGACACGATTCCAATCCAGAGTATGCTCCTATCCACTGATTAAATAAATAACTATTGGGAACGAAATAATCCTTTACTTTATTTTGTAAGCCCCCTTTTTCTCAGAAATAGAAAGAAGAATAGGAACGAAAAAAAGAGAAAGAAATCCAATTCCAATAAAAAAAAAAAAAAAAAAGATACCTTTTTTATTTCCCAGATACATATTAATAGATATAGAATTTGTGTCATAATTCATGAATTAATTATAGAATTTTTTTCGTACGTGAAATAAACGGGTTATTGATATTTCTACAAGAAGTATTTTATTGAAGAATTAAGTTATTACTCAACAAAGAAGAATTTTAATTCTTATTGAAATTATTAAAGTTAAAGAAAGGGTGAGATCGATTCAGAAGTACTTTTTTATTTATTATTAAATAATTATAACAGACAGAATTCAATTGGTCTAATTTAGGACCGTCCAATAGATTTTGACTTTATACATCCTACAAACGTACCAAGATAAAATAATACTGACGCGATCCTTAGATTTATTTCTGGCCTTTAAGGAGCCGTATGAGGTGAAAATCTCATGTACGGTTCTGTAATAGCGATGATAACAGTAATGGTATCACCGACTATAATTATCTAACAGTTCAAGTACAATTGATATAGTTGAGGCGCAATCAAAATACGGTTTTTGGGGATGGAATTTGTGGCGTCAGCCTATAGGGTTTATCATTTTTATCATTTCTTCCCTAGCAGAATGTGAGAGATTACCTTTTGATTTACCCGAAGCAGAAGAAGAATTAGTAGCAGGTTATCAAACCGAATACTCGGGTATAAAATTTGGTTTATTTTATGTTGCTTCCTATCTAAACCTATTAGTTTCTTCATTATTTGTAACAGTTCTTTACTTGGGAGGTTGGAATATCTCTATTCCGGACATATATGTTTCTGAGCTTTTTGAAATAAATAAAACATGTGGAGTTTTTGGAGCGACAATTGGTATCTTTATTACATTAGCTAAAACTTATTTGTTCTTGTTCATTCCTATCACAACAAGATGGACTTTACCGAGGCTAAGAATGGACCAACTATTGAATCTTGGATGGAAATTTCTTTTACCTATTTCTCTCGGTAATCTATTATTAACAACTTCTTCCCAACTCTTTTCGCTGTAAGGTAAATTTACAACTTGTCTCAAACAAGAGAAATAAACAAACATAAAATTATTCATAATATATATTAATGATATGTTCTCTATGGTAACTGGGTTCATGAATTATGGTCAACAAACAGTACGAGCTGCAAGGTACATTGGTCAAAGTTTCATGATTACTTTATCTCACGCAAATCGTTTACCTGTAACTATTCAATATCCTTATGAAAAATTAATCACCGCGGAGCGTTTCCGCGGTCGAATCCATTTTGAATTTGATAAATGTATTGCTTGTGAAGTATGTGTTCGTGTATGTCCTATAGATCTACCCGTTGTTGATTGGAAATTGGAAACTGATATTCGCAAGAAACGGTTGCTTAATTACAGTATTGATTTCGGAGTCTGTATATTTTGTGGTAATTGCGTTGAGTATTGTCCAACAAATTGTTTATCAATGACTGAAGAATATGAACTTTCTACTTATGATCGTCACGAATTGAATTATAATCAAATTGCTTTGGGTCGTTTACCAATGTCAGTAATTGACGATTATACAATTCGAACAATTTTTAATTCGCCTCAAAAAAAAATAAGTAAATCTCTTGATTAAAGAATAATTTATAATTACTTTACTAAGACTATTACTTTACTAATAAATAATACTAAGGTTCATTTTTTTTTTTTTGATCTAATCTAAAGGAATCGGGTTTCTTTCGTTTTGTTTGGTCAATAACTAAAAATCCCAACTATTGATTAGTTGGTTAAGAATCACGTCTTAATTTGGATTGAAAATCCATTAATTAATATATCTGTAATTATTTTTACATATATAGTTTCAAATGAGAACTACTCTTTCAGATAACGAATTAAATTAGTCCAATAATTGTACTTACATTTATTCATATCCCTTAGGATTTAATTAGGAATTGCTCAAAAATTATAATTTTTTTTCTGTTCGGATTTCAATAAGGTCATGAAAAACATTTCGATTTATTTATCTCTTATTTTACATATAATGGATTTGCCCGGACCAATACATGATTTTCTTTTAGTCTTTCTGGGATCGGTTCTTATACTAGGAGGTATGGGAGTGGTATTATTTACCAACCCCATTTATTCTGCCTTTTCATTGGGACTGGTTCTTGTTTGTATATCCTTATTCTATATTCTATTAAACTCCTATTTTGTAGCTGCTGCACAACTTCTTATTTACGTGGGAGCTATAAATGTTTTAATCGTATTTGCTGTGATGTTTATGAATGGTTCAGAATATTACAAAGATTTGAATCTTTGGACCGTTGGGGATGGGGTTACTTTGCCAGTTTGTACAAGTATTTTTGTTTTACTCATGATTACTATTACAGATACGTCATGGTACGGGATTATTTGGACTACAAGATCAAACCAGATTATAGAACAAGATTTGATAAGTAATAGTCAACAAATTGGAATTCATTTATCAACGGATTTTTTTCTTCCGTTTGAATTCGTTTCGATAATTCTTTTAGCCGCTTTGATAGGTGCAATTGCCGTGGCGCGACAGTAATAAATCTATAGAATTGGCAACAGCAATCCAAATAAAACTGTGTTCTGTTTTATTACATTTATTTCCCTTCAATTAAAGGTTCTTTATGTCTAAAATATAAATTATTTTATTCAATCTATTCTATTACCAATAGAATATATTCCTTTGTTCCGTACTTTTTTTTATTCTAGTCAATTGAATCTGTTTAATTGTTGTTCAGTTCATATTGAAATGAATCGAAATTGATAAGGAGTTGGTCAATGATGCTCGAGCATGTACTTGTTTTGAGTGCCTACTTATTTTCTATCGGTATCTATGGATTGATCACGAGTCGAAATATGGTTAGAGCCCTTATGTGTCTTGAACTTATATTGAATGCGGTTAATATAAATTTCGTAACATTTTCTGATTTTTTTGATAGTCGCCAATTAAAAGGAAATATTTTCTCAATTTTTGTTATAGCTATTGCAGCCGCTGAAGCAGCTATTGGTCCGGCTATTGTTTCGTCAATTTATCGTAACAGAAAATCAACTCGTATCAATCAATCAAATTTGTTGAATAAGTAGTATTAATAATCATATAAATTCTAATATTCATAAATTATAATTACCATGACCATACATTACGTATAATACATGTTTTCGAAAATGTAAAAAATCAATGTAAGAAATCAAAGTATCTTGGTTCTATCACACGGGTCGATCCAGAATTAGATTGATTATAAAAATTCTGATAAATTATTGATTCATCTGGTGTCTAAATATATGATTCATTTACAAGTTTACTAGATCGAAAATTTCTGACATTTTAAAATTTATAGATCCAATGTCACATTCAGTAAAGATTTATGATACGTGTATAGGGTGCACTCAATGTGTGCGAGCCTGCCCAACAGATGTATTAGAAATGATACCTTGGGACGGATGTAAGGCTAAGCAAATTGCTTCCGCTCCAAGAACAGAGGACTGTGTCGGTTGTAAGAGATGTGAATCCGCCTGTCCAACGGATTTCTTGAGTGTTCGAGTTTATTTATGGCATGAAACAACTCGAAGTATGGGTCTAGCTTATTAATACGTTCCAGAAAACCCTACTTTAAATACATTTTTTTTATCTTTACCGACAAAAACCCGCGCTCAAAAAATATTTATTTTGAGCACGGGTTTTTCTGGTCCAAGTTTATCTTGTTTTTACCATGAATTATTTTCCTTGGTTAACACTAGT